TTTAAACGGACCCTATCGTGGAACAATCAAAAAAGCGTATTCACGTTCAATGGTGGATGACTCAATCACGTCGACAGAAGATTCCATAGGAATGGTTTGGATAAATAAGATTCATGATATGCTTCCTACTGATTACCAAAAACTTGAACATAAAATGGATATATTTAATGGAGAATCATTATCGACAGACATTGGTCCTTTCTTGACCTCTATCAGTGAATTAGCTAGGAAATCAACAACTGGTTTTAATCTTAATTTGAAAAAGCTTGTTTTAATATCCGAACAAAGAAGATTTGATTCAGAAAATAAAACAAAATGTTTGAAATTTCTATTCGATGTAATTACAACTGATCCAAATAATCAAACAATTCAAAAAAAATCTATTGGAATAGAAGAAATCGGTAAAAAGATTCCTCGACGATCATACAAATTGATCGATTCTTTTGAAGAGCGGGAGGAGGAAAATGAGGAAGAATCAACAGAAAATCATGGGATTCGTTCAAGAAAAGCCAAACGTGTGGTAATTTATACTGATAAGGCGGATCCGGATCAGAATACCAATACTCATACTAGTACCAGTACTAATAGTGATCAAGCAGAAGAGTTGGCTTTGATACGTTACTCGCAACAATCAGATTTTCGTCGGGATATAGTAAAAGGATCCATGCGCGCTCAAAGACGTAAAATAGTTACTTGGGAAATGTTTCAAGCGAATGTGCATTCCCTGCTTTTTTTGGACAGAATAGACAAAACTTTTTTTTTTTCTTTTGATATCTCCCGAACAATGAATCTCATTTTTAGAAATTGGATAGATACAGGACCGAAATTCAAAACTTCGGATTCTGAGGAGGAAGAGGCAAAAGAAAAGGCAAAAAAAATTGCAGATAAAAAAAACGAGAATGAAAGGATAGCAATAGCAGAAACTTGGGATACTATTATATTTGCTCAAGCAATAAGAGGGACTATGTTAGTAACCCAATCAATTCTTAGAAAATACATCATATTGCCTTCATTGATAATAGCTAAAAACCTCGGCCGTATGCTCTTATTTCAATTCCCCGAGTGGTACGAGGATTTGAAGGAGTGGAATAGAGAAATGCATGTTAAATGCACCTATAATGGTGTTCAATTATCAGAAACAGAATTTCCGAAAAACTGGTTAACAGATGGTATTCAGATAAAAATCCTATTTCCTTTCTGTCTGAAACCCTGGCGCAAATCCAAACTACGATCCCATCATAGAGATCCAATCCAAAAGAAGGGGAAAACGGAAAATTTTTGTTTTTTAACAATCTGGGGAAGGGAAACCGAACTACCTTTTGGTTCTGCCCGACAACAACCTTCCTTTTTTGAACCTATTTATAATGAATTCGAAAAAAAAAAGAGAAAAGTGAAAAAAAAATGTTTTCTAGTTCTAAGAGTTTTCAAAAAAAAAACAAAACAGTTTATAAAAGTCTCAAAAGAAAAAACAAGATGGATTATCAAAACGGTTCTATTTTTAAAAAGAATAATAAAAGAGTTTGTAAACGTAAATACAATTTTCTTATTTGTATTGAAGAAAGTATATGAACCGAATGGAAATGGAAAAGATTCCATAATCAGAAGCAGTAATAAAATTGTTCCTGAATCGACCATTCGAATTAGATTCATGGATTGGGCAAATTATTCACTGACAGAAAAAAAAAGGAAAGATCTGTCCGATAGAACAACCCTAATCAGAAATCAAATAGAAAGGGGTGCAAAAGACAAAAGAAAAATATTTCTAACTCCGGATATAAATATTAGTCCTAACGATACAAGTTGTGGTGATAAAAGATCGGAATCGCAGAAACCTATTTGGCAGATATCAAAAAGAAGAAGTAACAGATTCATATTCATACGCAAATGGCACTATTTTTTGACATTTTTCAACGAAAGAATATACATACATATCTTTCTATGTACGGTTAATATTTCTAGAGTCAATGTACAACTTTTCCTTGAATCAACAAAAAAGATTATCGATAAATACATTCACAATGATGAAAAAAATAAAGAAGGGATTGATGAAACAAATCAAAAAAAAATTCAATTTATTTCGACTATAAAAAAGTCTCTTTCTAATATTAGTAATAATAAATCAAAAATTTCTGGTGACCCATATTCCTTTTCACAAGCATCTGTATTTTACAAATTATCACAAATCGAAGCTATCAAGAAGTATCATTTGAGATCTCTACTTCAATATCGCGAAGCATATCTTATTCTTAAGGATAGAATCAGGAATTTTTTTGGAACACGAAGAATATTTGATTCCAAATCAAGGCATAAAAAACTTCCGAATTCTGGAATGAATGAATGGAAAAACTGGTTAAGGGGTCATTATCAATACAATTTATCTCAGGCTAGGTGGTCTAAATTAGTACCGCAAAAATGGCGAACTAGGGTCAATTGGCGTCGTACGATTCAAAATAAAGACTCAAAAAAGAATTCATATGAAAAAGCCCAATTCATTCATTACGAGAAAAAAAATGATTATGAAGTGAATTCATTGACGAGCAAAAAAGCAAAATTAAAAAAAAACTACAGATATGATCTTTTTTCATATAAATATATTAATTATGGGGATAGGAAAGACTCATATATTTATCCATCCTCATTACAAGTAAACGAGGACCGAGAGATTCCATATAACTACAACACACCTAAAATTGAACCATTTTATGTACTGGGGGATATATCTATTAGTGATTATCTAGGAGAAGAGTATATTATTGGTACGGGTAAAAGTACGGATAGAAAATATTTGGAGTGGAAAATTTTCGATTTATTTCTTAGAAAGAATATCGATATTGAGTCCTGGACCGATACGGATACCGGGACCAACATTAATAAAATGACTAAGACCGAGACTGATTATTATCAAATGATTGATAAGAAAGATCTTTTCTATCTCACGATTCATCAAGAAATCAACCCACCCAATCAAAAAAAAAAGTTTTTTTTGATGGGAATGAATAAAGAAATGCTATATCGTCCCATATTAAATCCGAAATCTTGGTTCTTCTCAGAATTTGTGCCACTTTATGATGCATATAAGATCAAACCGTGGATTATACCAATCAAATTACTTCTTTTCATTTTTAATGGAAATGAAAACATTAGTGAAAACAAAAACATTAATGGAAATCAAAAAAAGGATCTTCGTATATCATCTAATCAAAAAGAATATCTTGAATTAAAGAATCGAAATCAAGAAGAAAAAGAACAGCTCGGCCACGGAAATATTGGCTCAGACGCACGAAAACGACAAAAAGATTTTGAAAAGGATTACACGGAATCAGACATTCAAAAACGTGAAAAGAAAGGACAACCCGAGAGTAACAAGAAAGCAAAACTAGAGTTATTCCTGAAAAAATATTTGCTTTTTCAATTGAGATGGGATGATCCTTTGAATCACAGAATTTTCAATAATGTTAAGGTATATTGTTTCCTGCTTAGACTAATAAATGCAAAGGAAATTGCTATATCCTCTATTCAAGGAGGAGAAATGCACCTGGATGTAATGTTAATTCAGACGAATCTAACTCTTCCAGAATTGATAAAAAAGGGAATATTGATTCTCGAACCAGTACGTCTGTCTATAAAATGGGATAGACAATTTATTATGTATCAAACCATAGGTATCTCATTGGTCCATAATAATAAATGCCAAACTAATGAAAGATATCGAGAAAAAAGATATGTTGATGAGAATTATTTCAATGGATCCATTGTACAACAAAAAAAGATGCTTGTGAATAGAGACGAAAATCATTATGATTTGCTTGTTCCTGAAAATATTCTATCCCCTAGGCGTCGTAGAGAATTGAGAATTCTAATTTGTTTCAATTCCGGAAATAGGAATGTTATGGATAGAAATCCGGTATTTTTCAATGACAACAATGTAAGGAACTGGGGGCAATTTTTGGATGAGGACAAGCATATTGATACAGATATAAATAAATTCATTCAATTCAAATTGTTTCTTTGGCCCAATTATCGATTAGAGGATTTAGCTTGTATGAATCGCTACTGGTTTGATACCAATAATGGCAGCCGTTTCAGTATGTCAAGGATACATATGTATCCACGATTCGGAATTAGTTGATGGTTGGTACATTTCCTATATATCAGGTGTCGGATCCGGTATATGAATGTACACACACGCTGTGTTACATTCTAATACATGATACCGATTCAATAACGTCTCAATTGGATTGAATCTAGAAATGATTCGGCAGAATCTTCTTAGGTCAAAATCATTTTCTTTTGTGGGTACAGAAATTGCCCTTCTATCGAATCAAATTAAAAATTGTACTTACAATTCATTTGAATTTCATTTTGATTTGATTTGATAGAATAAAGTAATATATGAATAAATCCAGATTATTGGGTGTATCAGATCAAAATAACTGGCATTCTTATTATTCCTGATTGGTAAAATCCATATCTGTGGAAAAAAAAAAAAAAAGAGAGAAATTTTTATGGTTATGGTCAAAAATTCATTCATCTCAGTTATTCCGAAAGAAGAAAAAAACAAAGGATCTGTTGAATTTCAAGTAATCAGTTTCACCAATAAGATACAGAGACTTACTTCACATTTTGAATTGCACAGAAAAGATTATTTATCTCAGATAGGTTTGCGGAAAATTCTGGGAAAACGTCAACGGCTGCTGGCTTATTTGTCAAAGAAAAATAGAGTGCGTTATAAAAAATTAATTGATCAATTAGATATTCGGGAACCAAAAACTCGTTAATTTGAAGATTGTTTGAATTCTTTGGTTTATTAGATCTTGAATTTTGATGAACCTCATTTATTTCGTTTTCGGCAATTCATAGAATAATGGATCGGAGAAGAAAACATATGAATGTACCGGCTACAAGAAAAGACCTCATGATAGTTAATATGGGTCCTCACCACCCATCAATGCATGGTGTTCTTCGACTTATCGTTACTCTAGATGGTGAAGATGTTATTGACTGCGAACCCGTATTGGGTTATTTACACAGAGGGATGGAAAAAATTGCGGAAAACCGAACAATTATACAATATCTTCCTTATGTAACACGTTGGGATTATTTAGCTACTATGTTCACAGAGGCAATAACGGTAAATGCACCAGAACAATTAGGAAATATTCAAGTACCCAAAAGAGCCAGCTATATCAGAGTAATTATGCTGGAGCTGAGTCGTATAGCTTCTCATTTATTATGGCTTGGACCTTTTATGGCAGATATCGGTTCACAGACTCCCTTCTTCTATATTTTCAGAGAAAGGGAATTGCTATATGACCTATTCGAAGCTGCCACAGGTATGCGAATGATGCATAATTATTTCCGTATCGGGGGAGTCGCTGCTGATCTACCTCATGGCTGGATAGATAAATGTTTGGATTTCTGCGATTATTCTTTAACAGGAATTGTTGAATATCAAAAGCTTATTACGCAAAATCCCATTTTTTTGGAACGAGTTGAAGGGGTGGGCATTATTGGTGGGGAGGAAGCAATAAATTGGGGTTTATCGGGACCAATGCTACGAGCTTCCGGAATCCAATGGGATCTTCGTAAAGTTGATCATTATGAGTGTTACGATGAATTCGATTGGGAAGTCCAGTGGCAAAAAGAAGGAGACTCATTAGCTCGTTATTTAGTACGAATCAATGAAATGACGGAATCCATAAAAATTATTCAACAGGCTCTAGAAGGAATTCCGGGGGGGCCCTATGAGAACTTAGAAGTTCGACGCTTTGATAGAGCAAGTGATTCCGAATGGAATGGTTTTGAATATCGATTCATTAGTAAAAAGCCTTCTCCCACTTTTGAATTGTCGAAACAAGAACTTTATGTGAGAGTAGAAGCCCCAAAGGGAGAATTGGGAATTTTTCTGATAGGGGATAATAGTGTTTTTCCCTGGAGATGGAAAATTCGTCCACCTGGTTTCATCAATTTGCAAATTCTTCCTCAGCTAGTTAAAAGAATGAAATTGGCTGATATCATGACGATACTAGGTAGTATAGATATCATTATGGGAGAAGTTGATCGTTGAAATGATAATTGATACGACAGAAGTACAAGCTATCAATTCTTTTTCCAGATCGGAATCCTTAAAAGAGGTCATAGACCTCTTATGGCTGCTTGTCCCTATTTTTACTCCTGTATCGGGAATCACAATAGGCGTACTCGTGATTGTGTGGTTAGAAAGAGAAATATCTGCAGGGATACAACAACGTATCGGGCCTGAATATGCCGGCCCTTTGGGAATTCTTCAAGCTCTAGCAGATGGGACCAAACTACTTTTGAAAGAGGATCTTCTCCCATCTAGAGGAGATGTTCGTTTATTCAGTATGGGGCCATCTATAGCGGTCATATCAATTCTACTAAGCTATTTAGTAATTCCTTTTGGCTATCGCCTTGTTCTAGCCGATCTCAGTCTAGGCGTTTTTTTATGGATCGCTATTTCCAGTATTGCTCCTATTGGACTTCTTATGTCAGGATATGGATCGAATAATAAATATTCCTTTTCAGGTGGTCTACGAGCTGCTGCTCAATCTATTAGTTATGAAATACCATTAACTCCGTGTGTGTTATCAATATCTCTACGTGTGATTCGTTGGAACATGAACCTTTACCCCTTTCCTTTATTTCCAGGAAAGGGGTTGGATGTGTTGAATAGATACCTTTCTCTTTTTATTCATCATTCGGGTCGATGAGTTAAACCAGATAGTTATATGAGTGAAACAAAACAGCTTATGAATTTGCAGTAAGAAGATTGATTCTCATTCCCTATGTACGAGAGTAAAGTGGAAGTAAACATAAGCGGTCGAAACTGTTTACCCCAAGATTGGTTGATTAGTCATCATGACTTGAAGCGGGTGCAAAAGATCAACTGTATGGAGTTTCTACTATTGTATTCTATGTTGTTGTATGTTGTGTATGTTGTATGTATTACCATATCGGGGATCAATCAAAAATGAGTGGACGGTTAGGAACACAAAGGTACACAAAGGATTAGTGATGAAGATAATGTAAGGTATCCAAAGGGATATTTCTGCATAAAATAAAAGGAATCATAATGAGGGCTTTAAGTTCGTAGAAATGATCAAGCAGTACTTCCTCACGATTCCGATCCAGAGTATGCTTCTATCCACTGATTAAATAAATGACTGTCGAGAACGAAGTAATCCTTTGATTTGATTTTTTAGAAACCCCCCTTCTGAGTGAGAAAGAAGAACAGGAACGAAAGAAATGGAATGCAATAGGAAAACTGAATAATAAGAGATCTTTGTTTATTCTTTCTTTCCTCAATCCTATCCATATTCATACGGATAGAATTCTTATAATGATTTATCAACTATAACTTATGAATTAGTGTCTAATAATTTTTCGTACGAAAAGTATGGGTCGAAATATCTATTGAAACAACGAGTATTTTATTGAAGGATTAAGTTATTACTGAACTAAAAGAATTCTAAGTCTAATTAGAAAATAAAGGATGAGATCAATTCGGAAGCGCTTTTTTTTTTATTATGGCGGACGGAATTCCATTGGTCTAATTCGGGACTCTTCGATACATCTTTACTCTAATCTACACTACAAACATGCCGAGGTAATAATGAACCAGTCCTTAGATTTATTTGTGGCCATCGAGGAGCCGTATGAAGCTGAGGTTTCATGTGCGGTTCTGGAATAGCGATGGGAATAGTGATGTTATCATCGACTATGATTATCTAACAGTTCAAGTACAGTTGATATAGTTGAGGCACAGTCAAAATATGGGTTTTGGGGGTGGAATCTGTGGCGTCAACCTATAGGGTTTATAGTTTTTCTAATTTCTTCCCTAGCGGAATGTGAAAGATTACCTTTTGATTTACCAGAAGCAGAGGAGGAATTAGTAGCAGGTTATCAAACCGAATATTCAGGTATTAAATCTGGTTTATTTTACGTTGCTTCTTACCTAAATCTACTAGTTTCTTCATTATTTGTAACAGTTCTTTACTTGGGCGGGTGGAATTTCTCTATTCCGTACATATTCATTTCTGAACCTTTTGGAATAAATAAAACAGGTGGAGTCTTTGGAATGACAATTGGTATCCTTATTACATTAGCTAAAGCTTATTTGTTCCTGTTCATTCCTATCACAACAAGATGGACTTTACCTAGGATGAGAATGGACCAGCTATTAAACCTTGGGTGGAAATTTCTTTTACCTATTTCTCTAGGTAATCTATTATTAACAACTTCTTCCCAACTCGTTTCGCTATAACAAAATATGATATTCTAGATTCATAACCTATCTAGAGCAAGAGAAAGAAACATCAAACTATTCATGGATATCCACGATATGTTCCCTATGGTGACTGGGTTCATGAATTATGGTCAACAGACAATACGAGCTGCAAGGTATATTGGTCAAAGTTTCATGATTACCTTATCTCACGTGAATCGTTTACCTGTGACTATTCAATATCCTTATGAAAAATCGATCACATCGGAGCGTTTTCGTGGTCGAATCCATTTTGAATTTGATAAATGCATTGCTTGTGAAGTATGTGTTCGGGTATGCCCCATAGATCTACCCGTTGTTCATTGGAGATTGGAAACGGATATTAGAAAGAAACGATTGCTTAATTATAGTATTGATTTTGGAATCTGTATATTTTGTGGTAATTGTGTCGAGTATTGTCCAACAAACTGTTTATCAATGACTGAAGAATATGAACTTTCTACTTATGATCGTCACGAATTGAATTATAATCAAATTGCTTTGGGCCGGTTACCAATGTCAGTAATTGGAGATTACACAATTCGAACAATTACGAATTCGACTCCAATCAAAATAATCAGGGGTAAACCTCTTGATTCAAAAACGATTACCAATTACTAAGATTCCGTTTTGATCTAAAGTAAAGGAGTGAGGCTTCTTTCATTTTGCTAGGTCAGTAAATAACTATTGATTGGTGAGAATCAAGGCTTGATTTTGATTTAGAATGGATTCATAGATCTGTGATGATTTCAAAATATACAATTCCGAACTACTCTTTCAGATACAGTAGCGGGATTGATCCAATAACTGTATCTATATAAATCTACACCCCTTTAGGATTCAATTAGGAACGTATCATATACAAGAAAAAAATAAGGTAACCTCTTTTTTCTTGGATCGGTTAGTAAGTTTATGAAATATTTCGATTTATTTATCTCTTTTTTTACACATAATGGGTTTACCTGGACCAATACATGATATTCTTTTAGTATTTCTGGGATCAGGTCTTATATTAGGAGGTCTGGGGGTGGTCTTACTTACCAACCCAATTTATTCTGCTTTTTCATTGGGACTGGTTCTTGTTTGTATATCCTTATTCCATATTCCATCTAACTCCTATTTTGTAGCTGCTGCACAGCTCCTTATTTACGTAGGGGCTGTAAATGTTTTAATCCTATTTGCTGTGATGTTCATGAATGGTTCAGAATATTACAACGATTTCTATCTTTGGACCGTTGGGGATGGGGTCACTTCACTGGTTTGTACAAGTATTCTTTTTTCACTAATTACTACTATCTCGGATACGTCGTGGTACGGGATTGTTTGGACTACAAGATCAAATCAGATTATAGAGCAGGACCTAACAAGTAACGTTCAACAAATTGGGATTCATTTATCAACAGATTTTTACCTTCCATTTGAACTCATTTCTATAATTCTTTTAGTTGCTTTGATAGGTGCAATTGCTATGGCCCGGCAGTAAAGTAATTAAGTAATAAATACTTAGATCCAAAATAAAATAAATAAAGTCTTGTTTTGTTCTATGTTATCACATCCATTTTCCTTCAGTTCCATTTTCATATTCTATTGTTCATATATGAAATTGAAAGGGGTTTAGTTCGATCCATTACTAATACCTTACTTTGTTTCGTACTTAATTTATATTCTAATCAAATCGGTGAAATTGTTGTTCATATTGAAATGAATCAAGATTGA